CTTTCGGTGGATTGTCTCAAAGCAAGGGTTAATATTTGTTCTATTCTATTAGTAATAATGGAACAATTCTGTTCGTAGGAACAAAGAGAAGCAGATCTATTCTATACCCGATAAGTATCAATACGCAATGGAGGGTTCACTCCATTTTTTATGGGTGACTGCATCCATACTTGTTCATCATTCGAAGGACCTATTCGTAATAATTTTACTTTATTTATCCTATCTTCACTTAGCCAATTTATGGATAAAATTAAAATTTGATAAAGGCCAATACAATATTAATATTATGAAGACGACGACAATAAACCCGTTGTTACGTTTCCACATTAAAGTAAAATATAGTACTTATTTCTTTTATTTAATCAATGCCTATTGGTGTTCCAAAAGTACCTTTTCGAAGTCCCGGAGAGGAAGATGCATCTTGGGTTGACGTATAGTGCGACTTGTCAGATATATTGGGTCATACGGTAGTTCCCCGTTCTCTCCCCCGACCGAGATATCCTCTGTTTCGCCCAAGAAAAGTGGATTGAATTATCCAAAATTTGGAGCGCGAAATACAATTAGATCCATTTTGGGGAGGATCTGGATTAATATTATCAATTAGAAAAATTTATGGTTGGCTTGGCTGGACCAATAAAATGAAGTATCCAGGCTCCGTTTAGAAAAACCCAAGATTACTATAAACTTATTTTTAAATAGGAGTGATCTCAAACAAAAACAAAGTGTTAATCAATTGAGTAACATGATGAATACATTACTGGTGAAATAATAAAAAAAAAGAAGTGGTATTGTGTTCAGTTGTCCTATATGCACAAATTGAAATTGGGCATACTTTTACCCGGAGTAGAGCATAAACCTAAAAGAATTGAAGAGGCCCATTCAGAAACAAGAAAATGAAATCGCGATTGTAATTGGATCTCGATGAAATAATACATCAATGAGAAGTTAGTTCTATAAGTTTAGTGAATTATTTGTATATTATAAAGAGTCCGCTATGAAAAAAAGAAAGGGACCAGAATCTATACATTGATTCTTTTTTTGCCATTTTTTGAGCCGTATGCATCAAAAGGTGCATGTACGGTTTCTACGGGATACAAATTTTATCCTAATCAACCGACTTTATCGAGAAAGATTACTTTTTTTAGGCCAAGAAGTTGATAGCGAGATCTCGAATCAACTTATTGGTCTTATGGTATATCTCAGTATAGAGGATGATACCAAAGATCTTTATTTGTTTATAAACTCTCCTGGCGGATGGGTAATACCCGGAGTAGCTATTTATGATACCATGCAATTTGTGGGACCAGATTTACATACAATATGCATGGGGTTAGCTGCTTCAATGGGATCCTTTATCCTGGTCGGAGGAGAAATTACCAAACGTTTAGCATTCCCTCACGCTTGGCGCCAATGAGTTTTTTATTTGAGAGAAAAAATAAGAAGACTATGCCTTCGCCATATGAAATAAGAATTTTAAGTAATAATAGCATGGCATTTCGAATTCGATATGAGAAAGTTAAATTCCATTTTCATTTTTCATTTGATTATATATCGAAAGAGTAGTATGAAATAAAAGGTATTCCCGATCTTAATCTTATCTATCGGGAGTCCATTTCAGCGTCACAAACTTTTTTTTTGTCATGCCGGAAAGCTCTTAACACTATTTATGTTATGTAAAGGGTACAAAAAAATATTATTTTTTTCCTCGTTTTATTTGATCGGATCAAAAAAGAAACTTTGGGATTGCTGAATCACGAACGAATAAATATGTAAAGCAACGGAACCATCATAGTATTTTTAAACTCCGCCGAAAGAAAGGGTGGTAATTGGAGGATTCGGGTCTGGATAGATATAGATCCTATATTTTAATTTTATCTTTCTTCGATGGAAGAATAAATTAGTAAATTCCATTGTAGAGCCGTATGCAATGCGCAAAAATGCCTGTACGGTTGTTCAATTCTATCTTTTTCTTGTTATTCTCTATCCCCTCTCTTCACCTTATTGCGCGATGCGGGCGGGGTATAGGAACCTTTTTTATGTTATATTACCAGGGTAATGATCCATCAACCCGCCAGTTCTTTTTATGAGGCACAAACGGGAGAATTTATCCTGGAAGCGGAGGAACTGCTGAAACTGCGCGAAATCCTCACAAGGGTTTATGTACAAAGAACAGGAAAACCCTTATGGGTTGTATCCGAAGATATGGAACGGGATGTTTTTATGTCAGCAACAGAAGCCCAAGCTCATGGAATTATTGATCTTGTAGCAGCTGAATGAAAATAGCGGGGATTTCTCACAAATCCGCGATTTTATCGAGATTTTATTTATATTCTTTCTTACTCTTACCAGGTTTAATAGATAATAGAATATTCTATTAAATAGAAATAATTCATAATCATCCGGTTAAGATTGATCTAAACCAACTCATTATGTATATGATTCCGCATGCCAACTATTAAACAACTTATTAGAAACACACGACAGCCAATCAGAAATGTCATAAAATCCCCAGCTCTTCGGGGATGTCCTCAGCGCCGAGGGACGTGTATTAGGGTGTATGTGTGACTCGTTCAGATCATGGGAAAAGGAAAGCATTTTTTTTTTTCAGTATCAATGATCGGTACCGGTGAAGGTGAATAGGATAGAATGGAATAACTCGATTCACTAGCTAAAAAGAAAAAAGATCTATTATCCTTCTATTGTGTATGAAATTTATGGTTTCCATTGGTGCAAATCCAATCACCTCAATTTAAGATGAAAAGCAATTTCCCATTGGTAGCAAATAGCTATCCATTAAGCGGGGAAATCCTATTTTAAAAGCAGAAAAGTTGCGTTCCTACTCTTGCAAGAACGGACTAACAGGGTCAGCTACCCAGCTAACCTTCAGAATTAAATACCGTTACTATATAGATAGATCTCGTTGTGAAAGACCCATTATTGGAAATTCATAGGTAGAGCCAAGGGATGTGAACTGTACAAGTTACCAAATAAGATTTATTAAATTAAGGAAGGAGCTCCGGTGTATAGAGAGGGCCTTACCGTTTAAGAAGTAACCATAGAAACGATGGAACCACCATTTTTTTATCCATTTCTATTTACTACTTTAATTACTATGGTTTTGTTTTGATACCTAGTACCAGTATCAAAAACATTCTTATTTCGAGGTAAAATGCCTAGAAAAAGAAAAATTGTGGTCGGGAAGGTTATAGTAGCAAAAGCCATTCGAATTTTCATTTTATACATCGGAAGAACACGTTTTGTTATTAATAGACCGGGAAAGGGGAAAAGAATAGCTGAAAGAAAGGAAATCAATTAGTTATTCATCAAAGTTTCATTTATTCAATGACCAGAATTAAACGAGGATATATAGCTCGGAGACGTAGAACAAAAATGCGCTTATTTGCATCAAGCTTTCGGGGAGCTCATTCAAGACTTACTCGAACTATTACTCAACAGAAAATACGAGCTTTGGCTTCGGCTCATCGGGATAGAGATAGAAAAAAAAGAGATTTTCGTCGTTTGTGGATCACTCGGATAAATGCAGCAATTCGTGATAATAAGGTATCCTATAGTTATAGCGGATTAATACATAATCTGTACAAGAGCCAATTGCTTCTTAATCGTAAAATACTTGCACAAATAGCTATCTTAAATAAGAATTGTCTTTATATGATTTCCAATGAGATCATAACCTAAAAGAAAAGGATTGGAAAGAATCCACCGAAATAATTTAAACGGAGTTCCCCGGAGAATGAACTCCGGGAAGTAATTAGTATGAAAAAATAGAATAATATGATAAAGTCGTCAAAATAAGGAAACACGTTTCATAAAAAAAGATTACTTTTTCTTCCCCGATTCTTTTTTTTTTCTTATGGCACGACAACCAAATCTGGATTCCGGGATTTTTGAACAAAGCATCAATCCGCGTTTGAGTTCGGATTGGAATTTAGAATTTTGATTCTGTCGAAGAGTAAGCTAAGCCTATTTATTTCTGGTTCTCAAACTCTTTTTGGTTCTAAAACCAGCAGTTCTAGTGGTCGACTCGGTTTTTCAAATTGTTTCTCATTATTAAGAAAAGGTAACGAAGATAAAATACGAACTTGTTTTATAGCAATAGTAATTAATCGTTGTTATTTCAGGGTCAATCTATTCATTCGTCTAGATAATATTTTTCCTTGTTCACTAATAAATCGACTAATTAAACTCAGGTTTCTATAATCAATTCGACCCCCCGATTGACTCGGGGGCAAACGCCTATGAAAAGGCCGTTTAGATTTAAGAAGAGGTCGCTTGGGTTTATCCATAGTTTGTTTATATTTAAATATATTCTATATAGAATATAGGTTATTTTTCTTGCTCCTTGGAAGGGTGACACACGGACGCTCGGCTCGACCTATTTCTTTATCTCCCCATGAATCGTATGCTTGTAACAAGAGGGGCAGAATTTTTTCAATTCCAATCGACTGGGCGTATTATGTCGATTCTTTTGAGTAATATATCTGGAAATACCCGTTGATTCTTTATTAATAACGTTTCGGGCACAACTGGTACATTCCAAAATAACTGTTACTCGGACATCTTTACTCTTGGCCATGAACCTCCTTTGGTTTTTGATTCACTCAATTCTTCTATTTTTTCGATCCGAAGCAAAGAAGAAGGAAAAAAAATAGAAGTAGCAAACTCGAAACCCAATCCAATTCTGAAGGATTTCGTTGCTAATATAATAGAATAGTAAATAAACTAATAAGTAATACAACGATTTCTAATTACAATACAGTATTTTAGTTAAGTATCTTGTATGATACTGTTGTCCTAGACCTACATTTCCGGGTTTGTTCTCACTATATTATGAATTTAATTCGAGCCCGAACCCGAGAGTTTCGTTGAGATTGAATCCACTTTTCTTCTTTCTTCCCTTATTCGAATTCGAAAACGGGGAGGTAATTGGTCACAGATATTTGATTGTATCTCTAATCTTCTTCAATCCTTCTCACGTCAATAACTAGAATGAAAAAAAGGGGAACGTTAACGCATCCGGGAATAGACGATTGATCTCTATCAATAAACCTGCTAAAGACCCGAACCATAGAGCACTTAGTACCGGCGCCACAGAGAGATATGTTTTTAGATCTCGCATTGAAAATCCTCCTTCTTTCTTTATTGTAAGACATAATGATAATACATATATGATCAAATGCATATGTAATATGTAGTTAAGGTTAAGGACCGCTTGTACTTGTACGTGGAATCCCTAATTCAAATGAAAATGTACAACGATCTGATTCGATATATAAGATTTTTTTTCTTAAATATGTATAGAATATATAAATCTTTTATTATTTTATTATTATAATTATATATATGAATATATATGATATGAGATCGACAAGAAGAAATAGCAAGATAACAAGATAAATTGTATATCTATTAATGGAAGAAATAATGATATGGAAAACAAGATAGGGATTTCTCTACAATGACACTGTAGACCAATTGAAAGGGATGTAGCGCAGCTTGGTAGCGCGTTTGTTTTGGGTACAAAATGTCACGGGTTCAAATCCTGTCATCCCTACCGACTACTTCTCCTCTGAGCAGGATCCATTAAGATCGATAAAATTGGACATACAGAATCTTTCATTTTTTATTCCTTATATATTACTATATAATATCTATTTATATTGGGATTACAAAAAGAATCATATACAATCTGGAAGACGCTCTTAGTTCAGTTCGGTAGAACGCGGGTCTCCAAAACCCGATGTCGTAGGTTCAAATCCTACAGAGCGTGATTCCGTTCTTGTTAGGTCAAATTACATTGAACTAATTTCAGTGTAATTTGACCTCTTTCCTCCTTTCTTTAATCCACAGAGGGTCAGTCAAAAAAAGAGATGTTAATTAAAGATCCAACTGATCACCCCGTCTGTATTGTAAATATGCAGTTACGAACAATCCAGCCAAAGTAATAGGAATTAAACCTAACACGATTCCAAATAGAAAAACTTCAATCATTTCAATTTGTTTGAAAGGGGAAAAGAGAGGTAATATCTATGCCTAAATGGAAATCCGAATTGCTCATGAATCTCAAACCTCAATGGACTAATAATTCGCAATTGACATGGTAAATAATTATAGAATCCCAAAGAAAGATTTCTTTTTATTTTATTAATTGTTCATTTCAAATAAGTCGTATTTTGCTCAGACCAATAAATAGAGTTGAGGTTATAGTTAAAGCCGCTAGTAGAAAACCGAAATAACTAGTTATAGTAAGCATGGGGGAGCTAGATGAAGTATTTTCTTTTTATACATATGTTTATAAGGCACTTACCTAAAGTTTCTTTTCTATTTTTACAAGATACAAGAATAAACAAAAATACCAATTGAAAGTTTTTACCATTATAGACAGCACTAACAAAGATAGATTGACATAGGTAGAAAAAATAAATGGATTCATCATCTGTAACATCCACCCATCCCGCGATTCCGAATCAACAGATTAATTGGGCAACTCGTGAGTAAACAAATAAAAATAATAAAATTATAATTAATAACCGTGTCATGTAACTTCATTCCAAAAAAGAAACTCTCTTTGAATGAATTATTTTGGAATAAACATCATAACTTGAATTTTAACTCATTAGATTCCGTAATAGGTTTAGTCACATAATATAATATCTTGCCTAAAATAAAGGGTATCGCACGAGCATATCTCTCGAAAAACTCAAATCGTTATTTGGGTCCACCTAGATTCTAAAACTGGCGATTTCTATTATCTTGTCCTTTCTAGGTTCTACATCTACAGTCTTTCTATATTATAAAGCTCTGCCTAGGTCAAGAACGAGCCTTTCCTTTAGATAGAATCTAATTCTAATACAAACAAGCATCACGAATTTTGATTATTATCATTTTTTTCGTCAAACATTATTTATTCTTCTCTTCTTAGCAGGGCTAATCAAGAAAAACCCCTTACGAAAATAAAAGGAGATTTATGGATTTCGCGTATAATTGAATTTCCTTGCGGAAATCTGATAATCTCCTTCATGAATTATTAGAAACCAACTCTCGCTGGACTCCTGGTTTACCCGATCTTCAGTTTCTAGTCTAACGCCAATAATAGAGCGAGTTCTAGACGATAGGAATTGGGGGAATTTTCTATTGACCGGCACGTCAACAAGCAACAAAAAAGAAAGGAAGAAATTATCTAGTGCTTCATTTCGGCACTGATTGAAATTGCATTGCTGTGTCAGAAGAAGGGTAGCTATACTGATTCGGTATACTCTAAAGACACCCTCGGTACAATATTGACGATCTTACAAAGATTTTATTTCGGCGAATTTCCATTTACCGATCTCATCTTTTACGGAATCGATCCCCCTTTGACTGTACAAGAATATGTGGAGCTCGGCATGTCTGGAAGCACAGGAGAACGTTCTTTTGCTGATATTATTACCAGTATTCGATACTGGGTCATTCATAGCATTACTATACCTTCTCTTTTCATTG